AATTTAGGAAAGATATTCTCATACTGACAAAATACAAGGACAAGTATATGCGAAATCTATCCCTTTTTAGTTAAAAGTTTTCTTAGAATCCAATCCAACCTTTCCCTTTAAGGAATTTAATTGGTTAGCATAATATCTAATAAATAGAAAATCGAATAGTAGATAATCTGTTATGAAAGAAAGAAAACATTCTTTGAAGAATCAAGATTCGTAACCAATCCTTGCCTTATTTGTTGGATTAGGTCTAACTTTCTTGAGTAAACTGCAAGAGTGGAACTTTACGAGATGAAATAGGGAAAGACAGAAGATAAAACTTAAAAGGATAATTGAAGTGACTCGTCTTCGAATCAACTTTGGTTGGGGGTTCGAAAAAGGAATAAAAATAAAGTAAATTCAAGGAGGAGCTTTCCTTTTTTTAAGGGGCCCCTCGGGGGGTCGTGGAATGCTTTTCTTCTCCTCTTATTCCATATGGAATACAATCAGTTAAAATAAGAAGGAATAGGGGAATATTCGACCGTTTCAATTCTTTATTTATCTTTTATTCCAAAATTCTCCCGAAAATCCAATTTCATTTTTCAATGGGGTTAGATGATCTAGTTCTTAATATTATTACTTTACTCAATTGACAGATTCCACAACAAATCTCTTGATTCGGAATTAGGGACTCATGTCGCATCTGATGAATCGATTCTCTTTTACACTTCTGTATCTCACTCGATCTTGTTTTTTAGTATTATCTAAAATAACCGATGAATTCTGAATTTTCCATAACTTAGGTAAGTGCTTTACCAACATATGTAGTGTAGTAAAAAAATAAATGGAATTTAACCCTTTCATGCTTACTATAACTAGTTATTTCGGTTTTCTACTGGCTGCTTTAACTATAACCCCAGCTCTATTTATTGGTTTGAACAAGATACGTCTTATTTGAAATGAATTGAATGAATAAGTCAGAAAAGAAAAATCTTTCTTTTGGATTCCTGGTATTCTACGACTCTTTTCCACACTAATTACCAATTCTTTTCTTGGTCATTGAGATTCGTGGATAATTTAGACTACTATTTAGGGATAGATCGTACCTCTTTTTTTTTTATCCCCTCGAACAAATCGAAATGATTGAAGTTTTTCTATTTGGAATCGTCTTAGGCCTAATTCCTATTACTTTAGCGGGATTATTCGTGACTGCGTATTTGCAATACAGGCGTGGGGATCAGTTGGATCTTTGATTGAGTAATATTTCTTTTTTGATTGACCTCCTCCAGACCAGAGAGGAGGTCAAATTGGAGTTGCAATTCAACTTTGTTTTGTTAAGTTATTTTACTCTGCTTCGACATAAGATAGACGGAATCACGCTCTGTAGGATTTGAACCTACGACATCGGGTTTTGGAGACCCGCGTTCTACCGAACTGAACTAAGAGCGCTTTCATTCAAAAAGAAAACCCTTTTCTACTCCTAACGTGTCTCACGTACGTATAGTATCCACAAATTCAAGTTATACCCACTTTAATTGATCTCCTCGCTACTGCCCATAAAGAAGAAAGAAGTAATAGGTAGGGATGACAGGATTTGAACCTGTGACATTTTGTACCCAAAACAAACGCGCTACCAAGCTGCGCTACATCCCTTTTCCAAATTGTTGTACAATGGCATTGTACACAATTCCTGTCTTGTTTTCCACATCGTAATTTTCTTCTCTTTCTCTATCTATATAGAACCTTCTTGTCATTTCTTCTTTTTGGTCTCATATAATCAAGTCAAGGAATGGTATACATCTAAAATCGAATCTAATTTCACCTATAAAAGAAAGATTACTATTCCTTGGTAATGTATAGGAAGAAGAGGTCATCTTTTTCTTTTTTAGGGATAGGAAAATCTCGTCTATACGGTTCATTCTATATAGAATATTGATTTTGTTTTTTTAGTTAGGAATTTCGCCTAAACAAAAGAAATACAAAAGATCTTGGGCAAGAGTATCTGATCATATATGTATTCCAATAAGGAAGGAGGATTTTCAATGCGGGATATAAAAACATATCTCTCTGTAGCACCCGTGCTAAGTACTCTATGGTTTGGGGCTTTAGCAGGTTTATTGATAGAAATTAATCGTTTATTCCCAGATGCTTTGTCATTCCCTTTTTTTTAATTCTAGTTATTGCTATGCGAGGAATTCTTCGTGACATGACGAAAATTTTCCCTTTTTCAATCCTTTTTTTTTAGTATAGGAAGGAAAAAGAAAGAAAAGATGGATTGGGTTGAACCTCAGAGTCATGAAAAATTTGGTAAATCCCATTTTGGAAAACAGAAATTCAATTAAAAGCGGTATCCAAGCTAAGTCAGGCCTCAGAAATCAGAGCATAGAAAGAGGCTGGGCTGGCTACTTAAATGAAAGGATTTCGAAGCAAAATCCTTGCTAATTCGACAAGGATTGTATTCTTTAATTATTTCTCCATTTTTTATTACTTAATTTAAGAATTTCCAAAATTTTTTATTCTAATGGATTTTATTCTTCTTCTTCGGATCCAAAATAGAAGAATAAAAGAATAAGTAGAAGAATTAAGTTAAGTCAATCCAAAAAAGAAAGGAGGTTCATGGCCAAGGGGAAAGATGTTAGAATCAGACTTATTTTGGAATGTATCAGTTGTGTTCGAAAAGGTGCCAATAAGGAATCGACGGGGATTTCTAGATATAGTACTCAAAAGAATCGCCACAATACACCTGGACAATTAGAATTCAAAAAATTTTGTCGTTATTGTCGCAAGCATACGACTCATGGCGAAATAAAAAAATAGGAGCATCGTGTGTTCGATCTTTCCAAAGAACAGATTTAATATATAGAACATAGATAGAATACAAAATACAAATCAACTCATTTGATTTCAGATAGATATTATTTCATATGTATAGAGGGTATTCATATACTATATATGAATCAAATAATATATGGACCAAAGAAAGACTACTTCTTCTGGATCCAAAATTAATAAAATAAAGAAATCCATTTTTTTTCCAATTTTTTAATAAAGAATAAATCATGTATACATCTAAACAACCTTTTCATAAATCTAAGCAACCCTTTCGTAAATCCAAGCAAACTTTTCAAAAATCCAAGCAAACTTTTCGTAAGTCCAAGCAAACTTTTCGTAAATCCAAACAACCTTTTCGTAAATCCAAACAACCTTTTCGTAGGCGTCCTCGGATTGGCCCGGGGGATCCAATTGATTATAGAAACATGAGTTTAATTAATCGATTTATTAGTGAACAAGGAAAAATATTATCGAGACGAATAAATAGATTAACCTTGAAACAACAACGATTAATTACTCTTGCTATAAAACAGGCTCGTATTTTATCTTTCTTACCATTTCGTAACTATGAGAATGAGAAGCAATTTCAAGCCCAGTCAATTTCAATAATTACTGGTCCTAGACCCAGAAAAAATAGACATATTCCTCAATTAACGCAAAAGTTCAATTCCAATCGAAACTTAAGAAACTCCAACCAGAATTTAAGAAACAACAATCGGAACTTAAGTTCCGATTGTTGATGTTTTATTCGAAAGGGCCAGACCTATATATAAGGAAAGTAATCCAGTTTTGATTCTTGTGTTTGTTATAAGAAAGAAAAATGGGGAAGAATAAATAGTTTTTTTATTTATTGCAACATGCTCGTTGATTCTTACCACTTAATCTTAATTTATTGTATCTTCCCGGAGTTCCCTCTCCGGGAATTCGGTTTTAATTATTCCTGTATATTACTTTTTTATCCATTTAATTGATGATCTTTATTTTATTGGAAATCGTGTAAAGATTATTTGGATTTGATACAGCTACTTGTGCAAGCATTTTACGATTAAGAATCAATTCCTTCTTGTACAGATTGTGTATTAATTTACTATAACTATTGAATACTTTATATATCCGCGTTGCTGCGTTTATCCGAGTGATCCACAAACGACGAAAATCCCTCTTTTGCCTGCCTCTATCTCGATGAGAGGAAACAAAAGCTCTTCTTACTTGTTGAGTAATCATTCGATTAAGTCTTAAATGAGCCCCTCTAAAGTTTGAGGCAAATGAACGCATTTTTGTTCGTCGTCTCCGAGCTATATATCCTCGCGGAACTCTGGTCATTGAATCAAATTAACCTTAATGAATAACTAATGATTTCTCTTCTTTTAGCCATCCTTTTTCCCATTAATAACAAAACGAATTATTCCGATATATAAAATATTAATTCCAATGGCTTTTGCTACTGTAACCTTCCCAACCACGATTTTTTATTCTATTCCCTTCAGTTATTTCGCATAGAAATAACAAATTCTAACGATACTCAAAAAAATAGTGGGTTCCATCGTTTCTATGGTTCCCTTTTAAACGGTGAGGCCCTCTCTATACACCGGAGCCCTTTCTTTCATTTCATCAAAAGGTATTGTGAACTTGTATAGTTCACATTCTTTGGCTCTACCTATCCATTATAGAGTAAATAGCTCTTTTCACAATAAGAGTTATCCATACAGTGACGGCATTTAATTATGAAAGTTGGCTAAGTAGCTGACCCTGTTAGTCCGTTCTTTTAAGATAAAGGAGCATAAGCCTTTTTCTTTTTATTACTATTTCCTCCGCTTAATGGATAACCATTCTCTACCAATGGGGGAATTGCTTCTTATTTCCAATTTAGATGATTGGATTTGCACCAAAGGAAACCAGAAATTCCATATTACCATAGAAATCTAGGATAGAGCTTCTCTATCCTATTCATTGGTACCGATCATGGATACTTCCAAAATTGTCTTATTTGTTTGAACTCATGATCTGAACGAGTCACACATACACCCTAGCACATGTTCCTCGACGCTGAGGACATCCCTTAAGCGCGGCCGATTTTCTAGCATTTCGTATTGGCTGTCTTGCGTTTCTAATAAGTTGTTTAACCGTTGGCATGTCGTATGTATATAGAAAAAAAGGATTGGTTTAGATCGATCTTAACCTGATGATTGATCATCATGAAGTATTTCTATTTTCTATTAAATCGCAGAAAACCTGAATTTAGGTTTGAAATAAATTTACAAGAAATGCGACCACTACCAATCCTTAAACATTTCTGGAAACCACACTGGATCAGTATCGCAGTGCTCGTCAATCATTTCATCCCCTACAATATCGACAAGTCCATAAGCTTTGGCTTCGTCTGCTGACATAAAAACATCCCTTTCCATGTCTTCGGATACAACCCAAAAAGGCTTGCCTGTTCTTAGTGCATAAACCCTTGTGATCATTTCGCGAACTTTGTGTAACTCTTCCACTTCTAGTAAAAATTCTGGTGTCCTTGCCCGATAATAAGCACTAGCAGGTTGGTGAAGCATAATCCTCGCGTGAGGGAATGCTATACGCTTGGTGGGTTCTCCTCCAAGCAGAATGAAGGATGCCATGGACGCAGCTATTCCGAGGCATATTGTATATATATCTGGTGTCACCGTTTGCATCGTATCAAAAATTGCCATTCCTGAGATTAGCCACCCGCCTGGGGAGTTTATAAACAAAAAAATATCGCTAATTCCATCTTCTATACTGAGATATACCATGAGACCTGTAATATGATTCGTGATCTCGCAACGAATCTCTTGACCTAAAAAAAGTGTCCTTTCTCGATACATAACATTGTATAAGTCAACCCAAGTCGCTTCTTCATCTCCGGGAATCCGGTAAGGTACTTTTGGAACACCAATGGGCATATTAGATTAATATTATTAAATTTAAGTAAGAAAACTATACTTTAATATGGAAACGTAAGAATGGAAGAGAAAGAAAGAATCCGCAGTTTATTGTCTTTTTTTTTCTTATTCTATATGAATACTATAGATTCTATTAATACGTAGATTGAAATAATACATAGATTGAAAGGTTATATCTATAAGGAAGCTAAGACAGATTGAATAAAGAAAAAAGAATCGGTGATTGGAATGATAAACAAAGAGGGATAGGGATCTATTCTTCGTTTTTTTTTCCAAATAGGCCAAGCTACCCATTGCATATTGGCACTTATCGAGTATAGAATAGATCTGCTTCTCTTTCTTCTTACGAACAGAATTGGCTTCTTATTTTTAATGGAATGAAATAAATATTCACGCTTTCTGACACAGAATCCCCTAGAGGGGTTAGGTACATAGGATATGGATAGTCTTTTCCAATGCGATAAAATAAAGCGACATCGTGTCTATTTTTCTTTGCTAAAGGGGTATTTCCATGGGTTTGCCTTGGTATCGTGTTCATACTGTTGTATTGAATGATCCGGGTCGATTGCTTTCGGTGCATATAATGCACACAGCTCTAGTTTCTGGTTGGGCCGGCTCGATGGCTTTATACGAATTAGCGGTTTTTGATCCCTCTGATCCTGTTCTGGATCCAATGTGGAGACAAGGTATGTTCGTCATTCCCTTCATGACTCGTTTAGGAATAACCAATTCGTGGGGTGGTTGGAGTATTTCAGGAGGAACTGTAACGAATCCGGGTATTTGGAGTTATGAAGGTGTGGCAGGTGCGCATATTGTGTTTTCTGGCTTGTGTTTCTTGGCAGCTATCTGGCATTGGGTATATTGGGACCTAGAAATATTCTGTGATGAGCGGACGGGAAAACCCTCTTTGGATTTGCCCAAGATCTTTGGAATTCATTTATTTCTTGCAGGGGTGGCTTGCTTTGGCTTTGGCGCATTTCATGTAACGGGTTTGTATGGTCCTGGGATATGGGTGTCCGATCCTTATGGACTAACTGGAAAAGTACAAGCTGTAAATCCAGCGTGGGGTGTAGAAGGTTTTGATCCTTTTGTTCCGGGGGGAATAGCTTCTCATCATATTGCTGCGGGTACATTGGGCATATTAGCGGGCCTATTCCATCTTAGTGTCCGTCCGCCTCAACGTCTATACAAAGGATTACGTATGGGCAATATTGAAACTGTACTTTCCAGTAGTATCGCTGCTGTTTTTTTTGCAGCTTTCGTAGTTGCCGGAACTATGTGGTATGGGTCAGCAACTACCCCAATCGAATTATTTGGGCCTACTCGTTATCAGTGGGATCAGGGATACTTTCAGCAAGAAATATATCGAAGAGTTAGCGATGGGTTAGCCGAAAATCTTAGTTTATCAGAAGCTTGGTCTAAAATTCCCGAAAAATTAGCCTTTTATGATTATATTGGTAATAATCCGGCAAAGGGGGGATTATTCAGAGCAGGCTCAATGGACAATGGGGATGGAATAGCTGTTGGATGGTTAGGACATCCCGTCTTTAGAGATAAAGAAGGGCGCGAGCTTTTTGTACGCCGTATGCCTACTTTTTTTGAAACATTTCCGGTTGTTTTGGTAGATGAAGAGGGAATTGTGAGAGCGGACGTTCCTTTTAGAAGAGCAGAATCCAAATATAGTGTTGAACAAGTAGGCGTAACGGTGGAGTTCTATGGTGGCGAACTTAATGGAGTAAGTTATTCTGATCCTGCTACTGTAAAAAAATATGCGAGGCGTTCCCAATTAGGGGAAATTTTTGAATTAGATCGGGCTACTTTGAAATCGGATGGTGTTTTTCGCAGCAGTCCAAGGGGTTGGTTCACTTTTGGTCATGCTACCTTTGCTTTGCTCTTCTTTTTCGGACACATTTGGCATGGCGCTAGAACCTTGTTCCGAGATGTTTTTGCTGGTATTGATCCAGACTTGGATGCTCAAGTGGAATTTGGAACATTCCAAAAAGTTGGAGATCCAACTACAAGGAGACAGGCAGTCTGATACCACATTGCTATGGTATCTTTCATCTCTCTTTTTTGATTTGACATGGGAAACATCTCCCATCCTTTCTTTGACTCTTTTTCTTTCTTTATATGGGAAATGATCCCAAATGACAAATGAATAGGTGTGGAAGTTATAATTGTAAATAAACCACGATCGAATCTATGGAAGCATTGGTTTATACGTTCCTTTTAGTTTCGACTTTAGGGATAATTTTTTTCGCTATCTTCTTCCGAGAACCACCTAAGGTTCCGACTAAAAAAATGAAATAATTTCATTGAAGTAAGAAGTCTCCCCATCTGGGAGACTTCTTACTTCAATTAGTCCCCGTGTTCTTCGAATGGATCTCTTAATTGTTGAGAGGGTTGCCCAAACGCGGTATATAAGGCATACCCAGTAAAGCTTACAAGTAAACCAGATATGGAGATGGCGACTAAAGTTGCTGTTTCCATTTTTATAGAATTTCAAGATTACAATGGATCTACGAAAAGATCGTGTATTTACAACTACAACGGAATAGTATACAAAGTCAACACCAATGATTAAATAGAATTTATGGCTACACAAACCGTTGAAGATAGTTCTAGACCTGGGCCAAGACGAACTCGCGCAGGTAGTTTATTGAAACCCTTGAATTCGGAATATGGGAAAGTAGCTCCGGGTTGGGGGACTACTCCTTTTATGGGGGTCGCAATGGCTTTATTCGCGATATTCCTATCTATCATTTTAGAAATTTATAATTCTTCTGTTTTACTGGACGGAATTTTAATGAATTAGGTTTCTACTAACTAAAACTACGAAGTCATAGTTTTTCCATCCAAAAAAGCCTTTCTACTTTAAGCTCTACATTTCTAGACATTCTGGTAGTTCGACCGTGGAATTTTTTTGTTTCGGTATCTCTGGAATATGAGTGTGTGACTTGTTAGAATTGATCCTATTGATAATACATAGAAAGGGCCTGTTATCTCTATCAAGATGATTCTAATTCGTCGGATATTTATTATTTATTCTAGTATCTGGAACACGAAATAGATAGAGTGGATCAAGAAAAAAAAATGGAACTATGATTCATACTCACTATTCAGACCTCGCAACCAGACTGAAAAAAATTCAAGTAGTTTTTAATAAAAAAAGAAAATGTCTTCCTTCCAAATTTGTTTGCCCAAAAGACAACTTTTTTTTTTCTCTTGATTTTGTCGAGTTATTACACCGATTCAATAAATGATCATCAAGCGGTTCTTATTCGAAGAACCCTTGCCTTTTGTTTAGCTTGAGACTCAATCATCGTGGCTCTAGTATGAATCTAAGGTTTTAATTGAACTGATTCATAGGATCGCAACAAGATAATTTCTATCAGAAAACTACTAGAATTTTTGCTTTATTTATTTACTAGTAAAACAAAACAAGAGTAAATCCGCATTACGCAAAAAAAAAAAAAGAAATCCAAAATAGGGAAGAGAAAAGTCAAGAGGCCTCTAATGACCAACATAAGGCAAAGAAAGGAAGACAGATGAGCCAACTTGAGATTTTTTGGCATTATCATCACAAAGAATAAATTCTGGATTTTTCTTATTTCATATCTTCAAGGCAAATCGACCCAATCCAGTGGCTGATGAAGTTTTGAACCCTTTTTTTTTCTAATATCCGTTGAAAATTTGTGTGTTTCTGCTTGAGCCGTACGAGATGAAATTTTCATATACGGTTCTCGGAGGGGGACTCGGGTTAGTTACCTATCTCAATAAAGTATATGATTGGTTTGAGGAACGTCTTGAGATTCAGGCAATTGCGGATGATATAACTAGTAAATATGTTCCTCCTCATGTCAACATATTTTATTGTTTAGGGGGAATTACACTTACTTGTTTTCTAGTACAAGTCGCTACAGGTTTTGCTATGACTTTTTACTACCGCCCAACCGTTACAGAGGCTTTTTCCTCGGTTCAATACATAATGACCGAGGCCAACTTTGGTTGGTTAATCCGATCAGTTCATCGATGGTCAGCAAGTATGATGGTTCTAATGATGATCCTGCACGTATTTCGTGTGTATCTCACAGGTGGATTTAAAAAACCCCGCGAATTAACTTGGGTCACAGGTGTGGTTTTGGCTGTATTGACTGCATCGTTTGGTGTAACTGGTTATTCTTTGCCTTGGGATCAAATTGGTTATTGGGCAGTCAAAATTGTGACAGGTGTACCTGAAGCGATTCCGGTAATAGGATCGCCTTTAGTGGAGTTATTGCGTGGAAGTGCTAGTGTGGGCCAATCCACTTTGACTCGTTTTTATAGTTTACATACTTTTGTACTGCCTCTGCTTACTGCCGTATTTATGTTAATGCACTTTCCAATGATACGTAAGCAAGGTATTTCGGGTCCTTTATAGGGAAGGCATATCATAGAGAAAGATAATTCTAATTCTCATATATCATATCGGGTAGGTTGTGGTATTTCATTGCTACAAACATGGGTTATTGTAAAATAAGACATGTCATTTGGATACTTTTCTTCAACTCCGAAGTATTTTGATACAAATAGTTGAAGTTAATTTTACGAAAGAAAATAAGGCGGATTATGGGAGTGTGTGACTTGAATTATTGATTTGGCCATGCAGATAAAGAATTGGATCTGCCACATTAGAATTCACAACTAAAGGTGTCTCCGCATCCAATCAACACGTAAGTCCCCTATCTAGGAAGGATAGGCTGGTTCACTTGAGGAGAATATTTTCTATGATCATACCCCGACCATGTCATCCATGAACAGGCTCCGTAAGATCCCATAGAGTAGAAATGGAATAAGTCATATCACATGATCTAATTCTCTATTTATTACACTTACTTTTTTATTATAGTATGGAAATGCATTCATTTTCTTTGCATCGATTGCGATCCGCAATACTATCGGAGTAAAAGAAGGTATCTAAGGAAGAACGTAGGCTAGACTTTTGGATTTTTTATTAGTAACAAGTAAATACTTTGTTTGGACGTAAGAAATTTGCGATATTGAGGGGATAAACACCAACTAATCAAGAGACATGAGACAATCCACAAAGCAATTGATCATGATCAATTTTGCAAGCCCACTTGGATATTGAGCATTTACCCATAAGAATAGGATTCTTTTCAATGAGTAGTTGTAGGTGCAACTTCGGAAAAGAGAATCTGATAAAGCTTTTCTTACCTAGAGTCATTGAGTCATTATATACCTTATTCTATTATGGATCTTCCACGGTCTTTTTTCTTTCATTCTTGCTCGAGCCGGATGATGAAAAATTCTCATGTCCGGTTCCTTTGGGGGATGGATCCTAAAGAATTCACCTATCCCAATAACAAAGAAACCTGACTTAAATGATCCTGTATTAAGAGCAAAATTAGCTAAAGGGATGGGACATAATTATTACGGGGAACCCGCGTGGCCCAACGATCTTTTATATATTTTTCCAGTAGTAATTCTAGGTACTATTGCATGTAATGTAGGTTTAGCGGTTCTTGAGCCGTCAATGATTGGTGAACCGGCGGATCCGTTTGCAACTCCTCTGGAAATATTACCCGAGTGGTACTTCTTTCCCGTGTTTCAAATACTCCGTACAGTACCCAATAAGTTATTGGGCGTTCTCTTAATGGTTTCTGTGCCAACGGGCTTATTGACAGTACCCTTTCTAGAGAATGTCAATAAATTCCAAAATCCATTTCGTCGCCCAGTAGCTACGACAGTTTTTTTAATCGGTACTGCGGTAGCTCTTTGGTTAGGTATTGGAGCAACATTACCCATTGAAAAATCCTTAACTTTAGGTCTTTTTTAGGGATTTTTCAGGTTGATTCATTCAACCGTGAAGTACCGTGCATAGGTATCTAGGAAATAGTTACTTCCAAGTGAATCTTCCCTAGATACCTAAAATCCATTTTATTATGATCCATTTCGCGAAAATATAGATTGTGCCAAAGATGCAAAATTGTTTTCTTTTTTTTTTATTCTAACTCGAAAAGGAAGAAGAGGAAAAAATTGCAATGGATTTAAAACGAGAACTTATTCTTAGGTAAATCAATTGGGAGATGCTTCTCTAGAGTGTCCCATATCTGTTTTCCATCTTCCATACGAAAACTGTCAATTCTCATAAGATCTTCTTCAGTCTTACTCAAAAGGTCCAATAGTGTATGTATATTGGCCCTTTTGAGACAATTATACGTTCTAGAAGGCAATTCTAATTGATCAATAAAAATACAATTCAATGGAATTCCTTTTTTGTTTTTCTTTAGATTAGTTAATTTTTTTTGAAAGGTTAAAAGGGGTGGAGTAAACCTGTTTTTATTTTCTTCGAAACTAGTGCCCTCTTCCTCCGCGTGTAGAAAAGGAAGAAATAAATCAATCAAATTACGAGAAGCCTCATAAAGCGCTTCCTTAGGGGTTAAACTTCCATTCGTCCATATTTCTAGAAAAAGTATCTCGTGTTTTTCATTTCCATTCCCACAATAAAAAATACTATAATTCACATTTCGAACAGGCATGGATACAGCATCTATGGGATAACTTCCATCTTGAGAGTTCTTTCTGAGTTCCGTGTGATATCCGCGATCTCTCTTGATCTGTAACTCAATACAGAAATCAATGGGCTCTGTCAAGTTAGCTATAGGTTGTGCCATATCAACGATCTCTACGGAAGGGGGTAAGATGATATCTTGAGCAGTTATGTATCTAGGACCTTTGACACAAATTGATGCGTCTCTAACTCCATAGAGATTACTTCTCAATACAATTTCTTTCAAATTTAGTAAAATTTCTTGTACGGATTCTTCAATACCTGCTATTGTAGAATATTCGTGTGGCACGCTCCCAAATTTTGCACGTGTGATACATGTTCCTTCTATTTCTCCAAGTAAAGCTCTTCGCAAGGCAATACCGACGGTATCCGCTTGACCTTTTCTAAGCGGGGACAAAATGAAACGACCATAATAAAGACGCTTACTATCTACTCTTGATTCAACACACTTCCACTGTAGTGTTTGAGTGGATCCTGCTACCTCCTCTCGAACCATAATAGACTAGTATTATTATTTGATCATTGAATCGTTTATTTCTCTTGAAAGCGGTTTGATTCTTTTACAGACGTCTTTTTTTAGGAGGTCGACATCCATTATGCGGCATAGGTGTTACATCGCGTATACAACTTAATCGTACACCACTTTTAGCAATGGCTCGTAATGCGGCATCTCTTCCACTACCAGCACCCTTTACCATAACTTCTGCTCGTTGCAAACCCACTGTACGAATAGCATCTACTGCTGTTCTTTGACCAGCATAGGGTGATGCTTTTCTTGAGCTTTTGAATCCACAAGTACCCGCGGAGGACCAGAAAACCACCCGACCCTGCGGGTCTGTAACAGTTATAATGGTATTGTTGAAACTAGCTTGAACATGAATAACTCCTTTTGTTATTCTACGTGCACTCTTCCGTAAACTAAAACGCGCATTCCTACGCAAACCAATACGCACTTTCCTACGTGAACCAATTTTTGGTATAGCTTTTGTCATATTTTATTATCTCATAAATATGAGTTAGAAATAACAAAAAGAAAAAAAGATACAAAGATATCCGTTTCAGGGTAAAATATATCCTTTACTTTAATTATTTTATTTGGAATTTGGACATTTCCGCGGGTACTTTTTTTACTTTTTAGAAAGTAAAGTTCTTTTTCGAAAGATTACCCCTGTCTTTGTTTATGCTTCGGGTTGGAACAAATGACTCTAATTCGTCCACGCCTACGAATCAGTCGACATTTTGTACAAATTTTACGAACAGAAGCTCTTATTTTCATATTTCCGTATTCCTTTCTTAAACTATGAATCTAATCTTTGGAAAAAATAAGTCTCTTCGCTTGAATTTTGGAACTTTGAATTTATTACCCTAGAAAAAAAAAAAGAAAAACCTAATTCTTTGAATCTTTGGTATCCTTCAAATCTTCGGTATCCTTCAAATCTTCGGTATCCTTCGAGTCTTCGGTACGCTTCGAATCCTTATGGGGAAGTCTATAAATTATACGTCCCTTGCTTGAATCATAACGACTTACTTCAATTTTGACCCTATCCCCCATCAGTATTCGTATAGAACTAGACCGGATCTTTCCTGAAATATAGCCCAGAATGATGGTGTCATTCTCTAGGCGAACGCGGAACATTCCGTTGGGTAGGGCTTCCGTAACTAAACCTTCGAAAGTGACTTTTGCTTCTCTCGGGTTTTTTTTTTCTCTCCTATTTTTTTTTTCTGTCATATTTTTTTTTCTCCTATTTTTCTATTTGGATTTTCAAATAAAAAAAAACGTTGTATTTTTATTTGAAAAATAGGAAGTTCGAGATAGAATTCGGGTACTATAGGAGGGGCGATTACCATATATAACATAAGACTTCTCCCCCAATTCTGTTTAGTCGAGCTTCTCGATCTGTCATTATACCTCGAGAAGTAGAAAGAATAGCAATTCCCATTCCGCCCAAAACTTTAGGAATTCCTTGATAGTTGGCATAAATTCGTAAGCCGGGTCGGCTGATACGCTTTAAAAAGGTTCTAGTTCTATATATTCCTTTTCTAGTCTTTCTCTTTTGATGTCGCAAAGTTGAAACCAAGAAATATCTGTTACTTTCCTGATGTTTCCGAACACTTTCAATAAAACCCTCTCGTAGAAGTATTTTAACAATGTTTTCGGTAATATTTGTAGATACTACTCGAACTGTTCCTTTTTTATTCATGTCCGCGTTTCTTATAGAGGTTAGTAAATCAGCAATAGTGTCCTTGCCCATAAGACTCTAATTCTAGGTTCCTCCTAATTTTTCTATAATCAACATGTTTTCTTTTTTTTTTATTTTGGATTTTAAAGCATATACGTGAAACACAATCTACTAATTTTTTCTTTGATCTATATCTTGCCTACTAGTATTTATAATACTTCAGGAGCTAATGAAACTATTTTAGTAAAATTCAACTCTCTCAATTCCTCGGCGATCGCGCCAAAAACTCGAGTTCCTTTTGGATTTCCTTTTTGATCAATGATAACGGCTGCATTGTCATCATAGCGTATTATTATACCGTCTTCGCATTTGAACTCTTTACATGTACGTACAATTACAGCTCGAATTACTTCGGATCTTTCTAGAGGCATTTGGGGCACTGCGTCTTTGATTACAGCAACAATAACATCACCAATACGAGCATATCGCTGATTACTAGCAGCTCCTATGACTCGAATACACATCAATTTTCGAGCTCCACTGTTATCTGCTACATTTAAAAGGGTCTGAGGTTGAATCATATTATTTTGATTTCAATTTGTTATTTCAATGCAAAAGGATGAAAGAAATATTGTCTTTCCAGAAAGAAAAACCTGGTTTTTTTATCTTCAATACTCCTTTTTTTGGGTTCTATATCTCTATCTCTAATCGAAGAAATTGACTTCGTATGGGCATTTTACTGGCAGCTATGGAGATAGCTGCTCTAGCTACAGTTTCGGATACTCCGCCCATTTCATAAAGTATTCGACCTGGTTTAACAACGGCTACCCAATATTCGGGGGATCCCTTTCCTGAGCCCATACGTGTTTCCGTGGGTCTTAGTGTAACCGGTTTGTCGGGAAATATACGTACCCATAGTTTTCCACCACGACGTGCATATCGTGTCATTGCTCTTCGTCCTGCTTCTATCTGTCTCGACGTGATCCAAGCGGGTTCAAGTGCTTGAAGAGCATATCTACCAAAACAAATACGATTGCCTCGGCAGGATTTTCCCTTCATTCTTCCTCTATGTTGTTTACGAAATCTGGTTCTTTTGGGGTTATAGTCGATGGTTCTTTCTTAGTTCCATCTCTACTGCAAAACTGGACATGAGAGTTTCTTCTCATCCAGCTCCTCGCGAATGAAATGAGAAAGCGTGCAAATTTCTCTAATTCCATAATATTCCAAAATATTATGGATAGATGCACATTAATAGATAATAGAAAAAGTTAGGGTTTTTTTAATATTGAATATTGAATTTGTTAAAATAGATAAATATATAGTCAAGAAAGAAGATCTAGAATATATCTAGATGTGTGTGTCTATTTATCTATATTCTATATTTATGGATAATGTAATCTTTCTTAACAAAAAATCTCCTTATTTTTACTCTTATTGAATCGCGGTAAAGTATTCTAATTCAATAAAGATTTCGCGGGCGAATATTTACTCTTTCCTGTCTTATTTGTTAATTTATATTATAACCTTACCAAATAAGGCAATTTTTTTGGTTTGTTCCGCCATCCCACCCAATGAAGTATTAGGATTCTTTTCAATAAAATCCTATGCAGTCATAGGTTCTGTCGTTCCCACTACTTCTCCTTTAATGGTTAGGTCTGAATCCCACAATGGAGCTTCCAAAAAATTTCTTTCCGAGTCAATTTTCTCAGTTTTATTAACCCGGGCCGCTCTTTATTATTGTTTTAAATTTGTATTTCTTGTTTCAAGTTACGATTTCGAATTCTCTGTTATTTTTATTATATTGATGCTTTATCACATTGCCTTTTATGATGTAACTCATAGACCATACATATTGGAATCCTATATCTTTCTTATTCCTCTTCTTTCTTTCTATCATCCCTCCTTTTATCCACATCCCTTTAGTTTTGCTTCACAACCTAGAATCCATTTTCTTTTTTAGAGAAAAAATTGCAGTTGCTACAACTATATGATAGATCTACTCATTTATGATAGATGTATCATATAGTGACTGTTTCTTAGTTAGGATCTCGACAATACGAAGCAATAGGTTGGTTATTAGTTAATTTTCTATAATTACTAAGTTTTTTTCTTTTTCTATTTATAGTAGGGTTCAGTCAATTTTTTTGAATCTCCATTTTCGACTCTAAAGAAAAAACTAACGAGTCACACACTAAGCATAGCAATTATATTAAAAGATTTATCAATTTTCATTAAATCTTATAGAAAGAGGTAGAATTTCTTCTTCTTTTTCAGGGATTTCAGGAAAAATAAGGCTCTTGTCATTTTTTATTCTATCACTGAACAGAATGGGAAGACAAGGCTAGTTATTCTTCGTCTACGAATATCCAAATTTTTACACCTAATACTCCATAGATAGTTCGAATTGGATAGCAGCAATAATCAATTTTAGCGCGAATTGTTTGGAGGGGAAGTCTACCCTTTTTGATGCATTCGGCACGTGCAATTTCTTTCCCTGCGAGACGACCTGCAATTTTTACTTTTACTCCCCTTATATCTGCTTTTTTAGTTAATTCAATGGCTTTTTTCATTGCCTTTCGGAATGAAACTCTATTTTTTAATTGGAAAGCTATATATTCTGCAAGAATGTTAGGTTGTCTATAAGGTTCTTTAACTTTTTCAATAGCAATATTAAGTCTCTGGTTTACAGAATTAACTTCCTTTTGTAGATCTTTCTCTAATTCTTCGATTGCTCCTTTTTTCTTTAATAAATTGGGGAATCCAATATGGATTATGACGTGGATCGTATCGATTTCTTTTTGAATTTCTATATGTGTAATTACTTCGGAACTTGAGCCTGAGTCCATTTTTCTATTATGTGTAATTACTTCGGAACTTGAGTCTGATTCTATTTTTCTATTCGAGCCTTTTTTCCTATTCTTTTGTATATAGTTCTTGATACAATTCCGTATTTTTTTATCTTCCTGTAGACCTTCAGAATAATTTTTTGGTTGTGCGAACCAAAAGGAATGGTGATTTTGGGTTGTACCAAGTCTGAAACCGAGTGGATTTATTTTTTGTCCCATATTTTTCTATTCTATTTTTTTTTTACTGGGAATCGAAATCTTAGATGGATCTAAAGATTATTTAGATTTCTTTACTATATTTAGTACAATTGTTATATGACACATGGTTTTTTTTATGGGAGAACTACGTCCTCGAGCTCGAGGTCTGAATTTTTTCATAATAGTACTCCTACTGACTTCGGCTTTAGTGATGAATAAATTCGCTTTGTCGAAATCCCTATAATGAGTAGCATTTGCTGCTGCCGAATAAACCAACTTTAGGATGGGATAAGATGCTCGATAAGGCATGAGGTTCAGTATCATAACAGTTTCTTCGTAGTAACGCCAGCGAATCTCATCAAGAACTCTTTGTGCTTTGAAAACAGACATATGGATGCGTTTTTGTGCTTTGAAAACCCGTTCGAACTTAATTAGACGATCGGTTGGAACTTTCCTTGCGAGTTTCCTTAGCCCACTCTTCTTCTTCTTTATTCTAGGGGTATACTTTACCAGTTTGAAACTTGTCATAAATAAGGTTATTCCCCGCCTACCTTTGTTTGTTTGTTTTTTTTTTATTTTGAATCTTTCTATTCTGAATTCAGTTAACGACGAGATTTAGTATCTTTTCTTGCACTTTCATAACTCGTGAAATGCCGAGTAGGCACGAATTCCCCCAATTTGCGACCTACCATAGGATTTGTTATGTAAATAGGTATATGTTCCTTTCCATTATGAATCGCGATTGTATGGCCAACCATTGCGGGTAGAATGCTAGATGCCCGGGACCACGTTACTATTGTTTCTTTCTCCTCCTTCATATTGACCTTTTCGATTTTTGCCAATAAATGATGAGCTACAAAAGGATTCGTTTTTTTTCGTGTCACAGCTGATTACTCCTTTTTCCATTTTAAAGAGTGGCATTCTATGTCCAATATCTCGATCGAAGTATGGAGGTCAGAATAAATAGAATAATGATGAATGGAACAAAGAGAAAAATCCTTTAGCTGGATAAGGGGCGGATGTAGCCAAGTGGATCAAGGCAGTGGATTGTGAATCCACCATGCGCGGGTTCAATTCCCGTCGTTCGCCCATCGCATTATTGCAAATTCCAAAAATGCAATTTTCCATATTCCTAGTTACGTATTTACTTACGGCGACGAAGAATAAAACTATCACTATATTTTTTCCTTTTCCTAGTTCTTCTTCCAAGCGCAGGATAACCCCAAGGGGTTGTGGGTTTTTTTCTACCAATGGGGGCTTTCCCTTCACCGCCCCCATGGGGGTGGTCCACAGGGTTCATAACTACCCCTCTTACTACGGGGCGTTTACCTAGCCAACACTTAGATCCGGCTCTACCCAAACTTTTTTGGTTCACCCCAACATTACCCACTTGTCCGACTGTTGCTAAGCAATTTTGGGATACCAAACGGACCTCCCCAGATGGTAATCTTAAAGTGGCCGATTTACCCTCTTTTGCAATCAGTTTCGCTACAGCACCTGCTGCTCTAGCTAATTGCCCACCCCTTCCACGTGTGATTTCTATGTTATGTATGGCCGTGCCTAAGGGCATATCGGTTGAAGTAGATTCTTCTTTTCTCTCAAAAAACCCCTTCCCAAACTGTACAAGCTTCTTCCAAAGCATACAGCTTTCTAGATGTATATGACGATCTCTAGACAGATGGATCTTATATGAATCGTATGATGAAGTACCACATGAGTGGATATATAGGAAAGGAATCCAAATCTGCCGAATCGCTCATGTTATGATCTTCTACATCCTAGGTCTCCGCGTTCCGTCATCTGGCTTATGTTCTTCATGTAGCATTCAGATCGAATGACTCTATGAAATTACGTCGATACTTCCACATATTATGGGTAACGTAGGAGACATCCCTATTTTCCCCGGGGGGTCTTAATTACCACTGCTTAGCTTTCAATTCGCCTCTGACCATCAAATTAAATGTGAATAACCCGTCCTCCTCTCTTTGAAACAAGGGGCGCTTCCGGTTCTGTGCGTGCTTCAAACAATTTTGTCTTCTCCATATTACCATATCTCTAGAGTCAATAATTTTCTATGAGGAACTACTGAACTCAATCACTTGCTGCCGTTACTCAACAGTTTTCTGTTGAGGTCTATCCCGTAGAGGTAGTCAAATTGGATCAGTGATCGATTTCTAGGTTTCGTCGTAAACCTAATTGGTTACTTCCAATTACGTAAATCAATAGTTCAAACCGCACTCAAAGGTAGGGCATTTCCCATTGATATAGGAACTTTTGTACCAGAAACAATAGTATCTCCAATTATAGCCCCTCTGGGATGTAAAATATATCTCTTCTCACCATCCCCATAGTGTATGAGACAAATGTATGCATTTCGATTAGGGTCGTATTCTATGGTTACGATTCTACCAGATATGTCTTTTTGATTCCGTCGAAAATCGATTTTACGGTATAGGCGCTTATGACCTCCCCCTCTATGCCTTGCGGTAATGATTCCTCTGGAATTACGACCTTTACCACAACGGTGCCGTCCATGGATCAAATTATTTCGTGGATTGGATTTCACTTGCCTGTCTACGGTTCCCTTGCGTGTGCTCGGGATAGGTGTTTTGTATAAATGTTTCGCCGTATTATTAAGTATTCTCCTTTAGTTTTTTTCTCTATCTAGAAGTGGAATAGAATAACCCGGTTGAAGGGTAATGATCATACGTCTGTAATGCATTGTATGTCCCAGAATAGGTCCCATTCTTCTACCCTTTCTGGGTAGTCGATGGCTATTCACAGCTACTACCTTAACACCAAAGAAGAGTTCGACCCAATGCTTTATTTCTGTCTTAGTGAATCCCGATTCGACATTAAAAGTATATTGATTCTTTCCCAATAAACGAAGACTTTTTTCTGTAAATACTGCGTATTTGATTCCATCCATAAATCGACTTTCCCTCCTATGCTCTGAGTTCCAGTATCGATAAGAATTCGAGTTCTTATTGTTCTTATGTTATGGTATGAATATACCATACCAATTCGTTATGTATGGATGATGGATGAGATTCCATGGATAGAGAGCCAGTTCCAATAGACTTATGGAACGTTCCCGTTCGCGTGCATCCAGCAGGAATTGAACCCGCAAATTTACCAATTATGAGTTGGGCGCTTTAACCATTCAGCCATGGATGCTTAACAGGGATCATCGTACATCGTAAATAACCAATTTTCATATAGAAAGACATATCATAGAAAAATGAAATCGAAAATATTCGGAGATGGCAAATATTCGGAGATGACTATGAAAACACCTCTCTGGATCCTCGAATTGAAAGAGAGATTGAGAGGGATCAAGAATCCTAATTCTCGCTATTTGGAATGGATCCAATTCTATTGAGTCTGACTCATAGTGATCATTTCTCTTTAGCAAAGAATGACCTTGGTTATCAAAGGATTGAACAACCGGGATCCATTTACTTATGATACCTAGTTGACATTGATAACAAGGATCTAATGAATTATGAGTTTAATAGATCCTCTTTAGCAGAAAGACGTATATTCCTTGCTCATTATCAGACAATCACTTATTCCCAAACCTCGTGTGGGGCTAATCGTTTTCATTTACCATCTCATGGAAAACCCTTTTCGTTCCGCTTAGCCCTATCGGGTATTTTAGTGATAGGTTCTATAGGAACTGGACGATCCTATTTGGTCAAATACCTAACGAAAAATTCCTATTTTCCTTTCATTAAGGTACGAGGGCTTCTTATTCCACAAGAACGAAAGCACCTTTTCATTCTTTCATATACTAGGGGTTTTTACTTGGAAAAGACAATGTTCCATACTAAAGGATTCGGGTCCATAACCACGAGTTCCAGTGCACTAGATCTTGTAGCACTTAGCAACGAGGCCCTATCCATTAGTATTCCACATAAGAAATCCATTATAGAAACTAATACAATTAGATTAGCTCTTCATAGACAAACTTGGGGTTTGCGAGCCAAGGTAAGACCGGCTCGGGATCATGGGACCCTTTTCTATCAGATAGGAGGGGCTCTTGTACAAAATAGACTTCTAAGTAATAACCCCATAGAATCTATCTATATAAAGAGGCAATCGTGTCAGGAAGCGGGTTTTTCTTTGGCCAAAGGGTACTTCGAACTTGGAACGAGCATGAAGAGATTAACGAGACTTCTTTCTCTTTTGAGTTTTTCTGGCGGACCGGTCGCGCAAGATCTTTGGTCTTCCCCCGGAACCGATGAAAAAAAGTGGGTCGCTTCTTATGGACTCGCTCAGAATGATTCTTCTCTATCTATAGTTCATGGCCTATTAGAAGTAGAAGGTGCTCTGGTGCAATCCTTACCGACAGAAAAAGATTGCAGTCAGGTTGATAATAATTGAGTGCCATTACTTCGTCGGTCCGAACCAAGGAATCCGTTAGAAATGTTTTGAAATGGATATTGTTCTCTCTTTGATCAGGGATTGCTATATGAAAAGAAGTGGAGTTTGAAAAAGGGAACGGAATGGTCAAACCGGAACTGCTAGAGGAACGAATTTTCAATAGCATAACTTGGGCTCCTAGAATATGGCGCCCTTGGGACAATCTATTTGATTGCAGGGTTTTGTTCCGAAGCAAAGATATCCGCGGAGGCCGGTTCGTTCGTCCTATTCTGATATTCAGGACCAAGAGGTACTGGATTCTCTTTCGGATAGGCCCTGAAAGGAGAAGAAAGGCTGAAATGCCAACGGATCTCTGTCTATTCTCTAATTCACCCGATCCGATAGTACCCGTTTTTGGAACGTCCAGTGCCAAAGTCACTGAATGGGTAAGTCACCAATCCAATCCCTTTGACAAATCGGGTGTCATATTAGATATCATATTCTATATATATAGAAATATCATAGAATAGACATATAGAATTTTTGGTCGGGAAATTCGAATGAATCATTGAGTGAAAAAGGAGCAAAGAATGACAAAAGACGAGACT